ATTTCAATGAAGGAATTTTCAAGTTGAACCGACCCATTTTCAAAATATCAACTGGATGAATAAAAATATTGAAAAAGTCTTTCATTTGTCTATCATTATAGACAATATGGCCCATCTTATCTATGGAATTCGAACTTGAACTCTATTTACGATTTTTTATTTATATCTCATTAGCCCCTATTTCATATTTGAATTTTCATTTTAGCATATCAATGCAATGGATTTTTACGTTCGGCCTATTCCCCCTTTTTTATATCTATACCCCCTTTTTTTTCGTGGACGAATTCCGCATATTTTCACATAGAGGATTTACATATACAACATATATTACTGTCAAGAGTGAATTTCTTATTTATAGTTCTATGAAATAAACAAAAAAAGAAGGGATTCGGAATTTCATCCGGTTAGGATCGCTCTAAACCAGCCCATTATGTATATGATTTAGCATGCCAACTATTAAACAACTTATTAGAAAGGCAAGACAGCCAATCAGAAATGTCACGAAATCCCCTGCTCTTCGGGGATGTCCTCAACGTCGAGGAACATGTACTAGGGTGTATGTGCGACTCGTTCCGATCATGAGCTGAGAGAAAAGTAAACCTTTTTTCAGTATCAATGATCAGTACCAGTGAATAGGGTTCTTCTCTTCACTATCTAAAAAAGATGGATTTACCATCTCTTACGGTGTATCAAATTTATGGTTTCCATTGGTGCAAATCCAATCACTTCAATTTGTAATTTAAGATGAGAAAAAAGTATCCATTGGTAGCAAATGATTATCCATTAAGCGGTTCAAATCCTATTTGAAAAAGAAAAAAAATTATGCTTCCAAGAACGGACTAAGAAGGTCAGCTACCTAACTCATTTTCATAATTAAATACCGTTACTGTATAAGATAGGTCTCTGATTGTGAAAGATCTATTACTGGACATAGGGGGTAGAGCCAAAAAGTGTGAATTGTACAAGTTACCCATAGCATTCATTGATTAAATGAAGTAAGGAGCTCCGGTGTATAGAGAGGGCCTCACCGTTTAAGAAGTAATCATAGAGACGATGGAACCCACTAGTTAGCCATTTCTATTTACTACTTTTTGAGTGATTAGGCTTTTTTTTATACCTAATATTTAATTATTTCAAGGCAAAATAAAATGCCTAGAACTAGAAAAAAAGGAAAAAAATCGTGGTCGGGACGGTTATAGTAGCAAAAGCCATTGGAATTTTGATTTTATACATTGGAAGAATCCGTTTTGTTATTAATAGACTAGTAAAGGGCAAAAGAATAACTGAAAGAAAGAATGAGTTATTCATCAAAGTTTCTTTTCTTCAATGACCAGAATTAAACGGGGATATATAGCTCGGAGACGTCGAACAAAAATGCGTTTCTTTGTATTAGGTTTTCGAGGGTCTCATTCAAAACTTACTCAAACTATTATTCAACAAAGAATAAAAGCTTTGTTTTCGGCGCATCGGGATAGAGGTAGGAAAAAAAGAGATTTTCGTCGTTTGTGGATCACTCGAATAAATGCAGCAATTCGCGGGAGGTTGCTATCCTATAGGTATAGTACACTAATACACAATCTGTACCGGAAGCAGTTGCTTCTTAATCGTAAAATACTTGCACAAATAGCTATATTAAATAGGAATTGTCTTTATACGATTTCCAATGCGATTTTTTAATTAAAAAAAAAGAAAAAGAATAAGTGGATCGGAAGGAATCCACCGGAATACTTTTAATGGAGTTTCCTCAAGAATAAACTCGGAGAGGGTAGAATAGAAATTAGTACGAAAAAAAAATGATGATAAGGTCATCAAAACAAAAAGAGCAAAGACAAGACGCTCAAAAAAAAAGATTGATTTTCCTTTCCCGACTCGATTCTTTCTTTTATTTTTATTTCTTTCTTATTCTTACGACACTACAATTGAATTTCATTTTGTTTGATTATCAGATTTTTCGAATAAAACATCAACCTACGTTTGAGTTCGGATTTGAATTTTGATTCAATTGAAAATTGAAGGATAAGCCCATTTCAATTTTATTTAGTTCTAGTTCTAAGACTTCTAGTTCTAGCGGTCGATTTCCTTCTTTCAAATCGTTTCGCATACTTATTATTACGAATTGCATACTTATTAGTACGAAAGGGTAACAAAGATAAAATACGAGCCCTTTTTATAGCAATAGTAATTAATCGTTGTTGTTTTAAAGTCAATCTATTTACTCGCCTAGATAATATTTTTCCTTGTTCACTAATAAATCGACTAATTAAACTTATGTTTCTATAATGAATTCGATCCCCCGATTGGATCGGGGGCAAACGCCTACGAAAAGATCGCTTGGATTTATTCATGATACGAAAAGATCGCTTGGATTTATTCATGATTTGTTTATTCCTTATCTCTCAAAATAAAAATCCTATCCTTATCTATATTTCTAAAATTCTAAAATATTATTTAGTCCTATTTGGATCGTACCGAATTATGGAATTTATAGGATTTGCTTTGTTTATTATTTTAAATTTATGTATATGTAATAATTATATAGAAATAATGTAATAATGAAAATGAATTCAAATAAAAAAAAGAATAATATATTCTATGTACTAATAGTTATATTACATATAACTAATTCTATACCTAAAGTAAGTCATATTTTCATATTCCTTGGGAGAGTGGTGACATATGACATATAGGCAGCACTCGATTTGATCTATTTCTTTATCTCCCCGTGAGTTGTATGTTCGTAACAATAGGGACAGAATTTCTTCAATTCCAATCGACTAGGCGTATTGTGTCGATTTTTTTGAGTGATATATCTGGAAATGCCCGTTGATTCCTTATTAACACCGTTTCGAACACAACTGGTACATTCCAAAATAATCGTTACTCGGACATCTTTACTCTTAGCCATGAACCCCCCTTTGGTTTTAATCTACCCCACCCTATCTCGTTGATTTTCCGGTCAAAAACGAATAAGAAAAAAATAGAAGTTGCTAACTAAAAATCAAATTATGAATGATGATTTTGTTGTAATCAATTGAAATCAATATTAATAATATAGTAAATAATAAGTAATACAATGATTTCTAACTTTATTTAGAATCAAAATTTAGAATAGAATCACAGTGGAGTATTTCATTGACACATTTTGTAGAATATTTTGTAGAATACGTGTTTTGTTGCCTTAGCCGCATTTCTGTTTTCGTTCGACTAGTCATTTAATTGGAGCCCGAACCCAAGTTTCGGTGCGGGTGAATCTACTATTTTTTCCCCCTACCCTCCCTTATTTGATCTAATTCTAAAAAACGAAAAAAAATGGGGGGATAGTCACAGATATTTGATTGTATCTCTAATCTCCTTCACCCCGTCCCACGGCAATAAAGAACTAGAATGAAAAAAAAGGAAATGTCAACGCATCCGGGAATAAACGATTGATCTCTATCAATAAACCCGCTAAAGAACCAAACCATAGAGTACTTAGTACTGGTGCTACAGAAAGATATGTTTTTAGATCTCGCATTTTAAATCCCCCTTCTTTATTGTATTACAATATGGTACTAGATATATAATCAGATGAATATTTAGTTAAGGACCACTTCCATTTGTCTATTTGTATGCGGAATCCCTAATTCAAATTAAAATGTACAATGATTCGATAGATAAGATTTTCCTTTTCTTAAAACAGAAAAATATGTAACTTTCCACCCAAGAATTTCCACGAAAAATATTTCTTTCTTAATAAATTTATTATAAGATCCTTATATGATATGAGACAAAAAGGGGGAATGGCAAGATAAACTGATATTGTATCAATAGAGGAACTAAAAGTGTGGAAAACAAGACAGGGATTCTCTATAATGACACTGTAGACCAATTGAAAGGGATGTAGCGCAGCTTGGTAGCGCGTTTGTTTTGGGTACAAAATGTCACGGGTTCAAATCCTGTCATCCCTACCTATTACTTCTCCTCCGAGCAGTAACGAAGGAGCAATTTTAGATCGATTCAAATTGAGCATACAGAATCTTTAATACTATTATATATCATATATAATAGTATAGGTGTGCAAGATATCTTGTGGTTTTATATAAAATAAAAAAAAAAGGAATCCTCCCCCTTCCATTACAGTCTTATCTTATTGTGATAAGAAAGCGCTCTTAGTTCAGTTCGGTAGAACGTGGGTCTCCAAAACCCAATGTCGTAGGTTCAAATCCTACAGAGCGTGATTCTGTTCTTGTTAGGTAGAAAATTACACCGAACTCAAATTGAAATAAAAAAATGCAACAGCAATCTGACTCGACCTCCCATAGATTCAATTCAATTAAATGAATTAATAAAGAGGGGGGTCAGTCAAAAAAAAAAAGAAAGAGATGTTAATTAATCAAAAGTCCAACTGATCGCCACGTCTATATTGTAAATATGCAGTTACAAATAATCCAGCCAAAGTAATGGGAATTAGACCTAAGACGATTCCAAATAGAAAAACTTCAATCATTTTCAATTTTTTTTTTTATTTTGAAAGGGAAAAAGAGAGGTAATATCTATCCATAAATATTAATCTGTATTACCCATGAATCTCAATGACAGATAATTGGTAATTAGCGCAGTAAAGAACTATAGAATCTATGCATATAGTAAATAACGATTTGTTTTTGTGAATTGTTCGTTCATTCAAATTCAATTCATTTTCAAATAAGTCGTATCTTACTCAAACCAATAAATAGAGCTGAGGTTATAGTTAAAGCCACTAGTAAAAAACCGAAATAACTAGTTATCGTAGGCATGAAGGGACTAAATGAAATATGTTCTTTTTATACATATGTTTAGAAAGCACTTTCCTAAATTTTCATTTTTGAAAGAGATAGGGATAAGCAAAAATACCACCAATTGAAGGAATAAGTTCAATTGAAAATTTTCGATTCAGCAATCATTATAGACAGTATTCACAAAACAAAAAACAAAAATAGACTGGCAGGAGTAGAAAAGAAATGAATTCATGATCTTTGACA